GAGGCCGGGACCTTTTATCATGACTTCTGCTCGTTGCATACCTTGATCCACTACTGTACGAATAGCATTTGCTGCTGCGGTTTGAGCAGCAAATGGTGTCCCTCTTCTCGTACCTCTGAATCCACAAGTACCGGCGGAGGACCAAGAAACCACTCGACCCCGTACATCTGTAACAGTGACAATGGTATTATGAAAACTTGCTTGAACATGAATAATTCCCTTTGGTATTCTACGCGCACTCTTACGTGAACTAATACGTCCGTTCTTACGTGAACCAACTCTCGGTATAGCTTTTGCCATATTTTATCATCTCATAAATATGAGTCAGAGATATATGGATATATCCATTTCATGTTAAAAAAGATTCCTTATTTATGTATCACTTGCTTTAGCGAGTCTGATTATCCCTGTCTTTGTTTATGTCTCGGGTTGGAACAAATTACTATAATTCGCCCTCGCCTGCGGATTAGTCGACATTTGTCACAAATTTTACGAACAGAAGCTCTTATTTTCATATTTGTCATTCCTTATCTTAAATTTGAATCTACTTCTTGGTTGGAAGAAAATAAGTTTCTTTAGATTTTGCATCTTGAATCATATTCTCGCGAAAGGAATGTTCAAGTTAAAAAATCACTTAATCCTTTGAATCCTTGTTGCGGAGTCGATAAATTATGCGTCCTCTGGTTGAATCATAACGACTTACTTCAATTTTGACTCTATCTCCTGGTAGTATCCGGATAAAACTGCGTCGGATCTTTCCTGAAACATAACCTAGAATCAGATCTTCATTATCTAAACGAACCCGGAACATGCCATTGGGAAGCGATTCGGTAATTAAACCTTCATGAGTCCATTTTTGTTCTTTCATTCCAGGTAAAGCCCCCTTGAAGTATCAACTAATGGAGGAGGAACAATATTAGACAACTCGTTCCTTTTCTTTTTTTTTTTACAATTACAAATAGTAAGTTTCGAATCTAATTTGTATATTAAAAAGATTACCATATATAACACAAAATTTCTCCACCGATTCCTTCTAGTCGAGCCTCTCGGTCTGTCATTATTCCTCGAGAAGTAGAAATAATTACAATCCCCATCCCACCTAAAATTCGAGGAATTCGTTGAGAGTTAGCATAAATTCGTAGACCGGGTCGACTGATCCGTTTTAAATTTAAAATATTTCTATAGGGCCCTTTCCTGTTCCTTCTATATCGCAGCGTTAAAACCAAAAAATATTTGTTGTTTTCTCGATGTTTTCTCGCATTTTCGATAAAACCTTCTCGTAAAAGTATTTTAACGATATTTTCGGTAATATTAGTAGATGTTATTCGAACCACTCTTTTTTTATCCATATCAGCATTTCGTATAGAGGTTATTATCTCAGCAACAGTGTCCCTACCCATGATTAACTAAAATTGTTAGTGACTCAAAATTTGATATAATCAACATGCTTTTCTTTTTTTTTACTTAATTTGTTTGTTTATGAGTAATTAATAAAGGTATATACGTGAGATACAATCTATTTCTTAATCTATTTCTTTCAAATACCCCGCTTTAAACATATCACGATCTTATAATACCTCGGGAGCTAATGAGACTATTTTAGTAAAATTTAATTGTCTCAACTCCCGGGCGATCGCGCCAAAAATTCGAGTTCCTTTTGGATTTCCTTCTTGGTCAATAACAACTGCAGCGTTGTCATCATATCGTATTATCATACCATTGTCACGTTTGAGTTCTTTACAGGTACGCACAATTACAGCTCTGACGACTTCTGACCTTTCTAGGGGCATATTTGGTACTGCTTCTTTGATCACAGCAACAATAACATCACCAATATGAGCATATCGACGATTGCTAGCTCCTATGATTCGAATACACATCAATTCTCGAGCCCCGCTGTTATCTGCTACATTTAAATGGGTTTGAGGTTGAATCATATCATTTTGAAATCTGTTCTTTCAATGCAAAGGACGAAGAAAAAAAAGAAATATTCTTTGTCTAAAATAAAAAAATTGCAATTTTCCAAGACTCATTTCTATTGGTTCTACTTTATTTATCCTTTATCTCGAAATAATGAATTGAGTCCGTATAGGCATTTTTGATGCTGCTATTGAAATAGCCCTTCTAGCTATATGTTCTGTTACTCCACCCATTTCATAAAGTATTCGACCCGGTTTAACAACAGCTACCCAATATTCGGGGGATCCTTTCCCCGAACCCATACGTGTCTCGGCAGGTCTCGCTGTAATCGGTTTGTCTGGAAATATACGTACCCATATTTTTCCACCACGGCGTACATTTCGTGTCATTGCTCGTCGACCTGCTTCTATCTGTCTAGATGTGATCCAAGCGGGTTCAAGTGCCTGAAGAGCAAATTTACCGAAACATATACGATTCCCTCGATAAGATATTCCTTTCATTCTTCCTCTATGTTGTTTACGGAATCTGGTTCTTTTGGGGTTATAGTTGATGGTTCTTTCTGAATTACATCTCTACTACA